GGGTTCTCCGGGAAAATATGTTGCTTTAGCAGAAACAATTAGAGGCTTTAAATTAATCCTTTGCGGAGAATTAGATGGTCTTCCTGAACAGGCCTTTTATTTGGTAGGTAACATCGATGAAGCTACGGCGAAGGCTATTAACTTAGAAACGGAGAGCAATTCGAAGAAATGACCTTAAATCTTTGTGTACTGACCCCTAATCGAATCGTTTGGGATTCAGAAGTGAAAGAAATCATTTTATCTACTAATAGTGGACAAATCGGCGTATTACCAAATCACGCTCCTATTGCCACAGCAGTAGATATAGGTATTTTGAGAATACGCCTTAACGACCAATGGCTAACGATGGCTTTGATGGGTGGTTTTGCTAGAATAGGTAATAATGAGATCACTGTTTTAGTAAATGATGCAGAGAAAAGTGATGACATTGATCCAGAAGAAGCTCAGCAAACTCTTGAAATAGCGGAAGCTGCTTTGAGAAAAGCTGAAGGAAAGAGACAAACAATTGAGGCAAATCTAGCTCTCCGACGGGCTAGGACACGAGTAGAAGCTATCAATGCCATTTCATAACCAGTCTGGGCGTCCAAATAATCATCGATTTATACGCCCGGGTTGTTTTATTTGACTTGATTCTGCCGAGTAAATACAATCAAGCGCAATCAGATTTTGATGTAACGAAAAACAAAATCAATAAAAAAGATAAAAAATAAATATTACTAAAATAAAATTACTTATTAGATACCATTGACCGGGGTATCTAATAAGTTCTACCTACTATTGGATTTGAACCAATGACTCCCGCCGTATGAAAGCGATACTCTAACCGCTGAGTTAAGTAGGTCATTTATCTTCACAAAGAAAACCAAAAGGGACTCATCCCATCGATGGATTATAAATATCATATTACTTAGAAGCAATACCGATCAATACGATCTTGGATCATGGAATAGTCATCTTGAGAATATTAATCTTGACAATAAATTATCTACATAATAAAATATGTATTACAAGCACTAAGGGCTGTAGCTCAGTTGGTAGAGCACCTCGTTTACACGCGCGCCGATGTTTTTCAGGGGAGTGCATCATGCAATCAAAAAATTGATCTTATTGAGAAATCGATGTCTTACTCCATAACTTTGAGGGAAGAGGAGAAAAATAGCCTGACAAGGATTTGGTCAATTTAGGTGCTAATTAGGTGCCAAACAGACCCCCATCATTGATTTGATATATTGATAAGGTGAATACCCAGTCTATTCAATGCTAGGCTGAGTATCAGGGCCTCAAAAAAATATCTTTTCGTCCTATGAACTTTAAGGTGTATGAAGTTTCATATTTGATTTTTAAGTAGAGCGATAGAGACTTCATTTCACTTAGGTTAATCTAGGCCAGAGGCAGACCTACGTCAATATAACCCCCCCTTGAAAAACTTTGGTAGTGTTCCTGAATCTGAATACACATAATGACTCAGAGCACATGGAGCCATCTCCTTATTTTTCTGTCAAAAATAAAAATGGCGGACTAGCTGATATTTCTATCAGTTAATGAAAGAGCCCAATGCACAAAAAATGCATGTTGGGTCTTTGAAACAGTTCATATCATTTTGATAATAATAAGTTTGATCTGTTTTACCGAGAAGGTCTACGGTTCGAGCCCGTATAGCCCTAAAGCCTTATAATATTATTCAAAAAAAAAACGGATCCTTTTTTATTTGAATTTCCTCGTTATTTTTTTAACTGACTCATTGCTTCATCAAAAGACAATCATTCCTATAAGCCCATCCATGGGAATCGTTTAAAGTAGAATATCAAAGCAAAAACAAATTGCATTTCAACGGACCCAATTTATCTTTTCCAGTTCTGGATAAGCAAACCAACTTTTCTGCATTACTCTTCGTAGGAAAATGCATATGGAATTTTCCTCTTTTCCTGTCCGAAATCAACGAGTTAATTATACTACCCTTCTTTGGTTTGGTATATCCGATTCGAGTGAATTCTGTATGATGACCCGAGTCTGGTTAAAAACTCCAACTAACCCAACCCCAATCAAATCTAATAGTAATTTACGCAGGTATTGTGCGGTAGTTGTGCACAAGATAAAGCTTTAAAAACCAATTTGCTAATTTAAGTTTCATTGTAAACATTGTCAACAACGTAAAAGGGGCTTTCCTTCGTATACCTTACTTAGACCTAGTCTTCTCTTTTCTTTCGATAGAAAATACTCCCTCGAGATTGGATTCTAATTAAATTCTAATTAAATAATAAATAAAAGGTATAAATAATAAATAAAAGGTATAAATAATAAATAAAAGGAATATACCAATTCTATACTATAAATCAATCTTGACTTGATAAATCAATCTTGACTTGATATTAAAATTCCTAGACGTTTTATTACTTGTTCTATTCTAAACCACTAAAAAAAGAGGCAAATGGACATATTCATAAATTCATAAAAAATTGAAATAAATATAAACAAAGATAATAAAATAGAAAAGATAATG